TGTGAAACAAAAAAGCGCCCCGCCACAGCAGGCGGGTTGGTTCCTCTGTCGTCGCCGGGGAGCTCTTGGCGAGAAGACCTTAGGATAAGTTGCTAAAACAAAGGGGAGGGGAGGATCGACCCGTTCAGTAAAATTCCGAAGAAAGACTGTTGGCAGCAGGTGGAGACCAGACCTTTCTTTGGCCCTCTTCAAAAGGAAATGCGGGGGCGGGGTTAAGCTCGGCAGAGGGTTCGAGAATAGGGTAGGGTCCTGTCCTTAAGATTCAGATAAGAAAAGAGTTCCAAACCTTTATGCATGCACCTCCGTATAAGTGCTGCGTACAAGTTAAGTTCCGGCCAGGAAAATTGGGAAAGATCAAACCAATTTGAACCGCTCACATCACAGTAGTAGTAGCGTAAAGGCCGTAAGTCGGGGGGTGGCCAAAACAAGCATAAGGCTATTACTTTCACATCTCCCTCTCTCTATCTATAGATAGAGAGAGATCCGCTGCGTGAGCAACCCGACTGTGCGTTACATGTGCTCTACAGGCCGCACTCTATCTTTCTTCCCAACGAGCCCATTTTTTCTTTTTGGAAGACGGGCCTTGCGTTCGGTTCGAAAGGCATGGTTTTCAGTATGTCTCCAGATAGGGCCCCCCACTAGTCCGGCTAGCTAGTGAGCGGTTCTTTCGGGCGAGAAGCAGGCCGGGCCCTACGGGCGGGCATCTCCCGCAACGCAAGCTGCATTGTTCGCCACCACCCGAGAAGCAAAAGATTCGAGAGTCCCAGGCTGAAAATACATGCATAGATAGTGGTCTAATGACAAGGGCCGACGACGGAAGCTCGGGACGGAGCCGTATGATGCGGAAGTCTCACGTACGGTTCCCTGAGAAGGGAGTGGCTACCTACTGGAGCTTCGACCAACCACCACCGGTCAATTCCGCTTTGGGGCCACCCCTTACTCTACCATTATTATAGGGGTATGGGGTTCGAGACAAAGAAAGATCAAGGCAGCATATCAGTTTTTCCTTTATACTTTACTTGGATCTGTTTTTATGCTATTAGCTATTCTCTTGATTCTTCTCCAAACAGGAACCACCGATTTACAAATATCATTAACCACAGAATTTAGTGAGCGGCGCCAAATCTTTCTATGGATTGCTTCTTTCGCCTCTTTCGCCGTCAAAGTGCCTATGGTACCAGTTCATATTTGGTTACCCGAAGCTCATGTAGAGGCACCTACGGCAGGATCCGTCATCTTGGCAGGAATTCCTTTAAAATTGGGAACCTACGGCTTTTTAAGATTTTCAATACCCATGTTTCCCGAAGCGACACTTTCTTCCACTCCTTTCATTTATACTTCAAGCGCGATTGCTATAATATATACTTCCTTGACCACTTCAAGACAGATCGATCTTAAGAAGATCATTGCTTACTCCTCAGTAGCCCATATGAATCTGGTGACTATTGGTATGTTTAGTCGGGCGGCGGCCGTTAGGTCACCTATTTTGAGTTATGGACACACAAGGCCAAAACATGTGTGCCGGGCGTGCGACCCATCAACCTACTAGCAATGGGGGAGAAAACATAGCATGTCGCAATAAAAGCTTGATTCGAGGCGTCAGCAAAAGACTGCCGTCTGTTCCAAAAACAAAAGCCCCTTAGCGCCCCGGGACGGGAGTGGAGGACGGCCCTACGCGCAGGCAACAGCAGCACCGGCTCCACGAAGTCAGAATCGAATCTTTCTGTTGGCTTTCCTAATTCATTCGTGAATAAGAATGAAAGGGCTAGAAGCACTCGCTTCTAGCTGCTTCGCCTGCTTCTTATTATGATGGCTATGTTGGCGTGGCGAAAATGAACGAAAAGCGATATGAACGTGCTATTAATCGATTGATAGAAGCCTGCTGATCTGTTCTGATAGATCAAAAATAGGAATGGAATGGATAGAGAGGGAATCTATCAATAATAAGGGGAAATCTCCTATTTCTATCTATTGATGAGACAACTCTCTTTCATCAGAAATAAATCGATATGTATCTGATGGAGTCTACATCGTACGTAGAGCGCCTAAGCGCTTTTTGGGCCAGCTCAGTTCTCTTATCCATCGGTCCAATACACTAGGCTCATCTCATGGAGGGAAAAGCCAAAATGTAGTTGTCTTGTTGTTGTTCGCCGCCTCGACGCATTCCCTTCTCTCCCCGGCATCGTCCCACACAGAAAGAAAGAGCGCAGAGCCCCGGCCCGACCTGTAGGTCCGCTAACGTAAAGCGAGGAGTTGAGCCTGAACTGGCGAACCGAAGTCACTTTCGGAACCATACTTCCTACAGCTAAGACGTGTCCAGTCCAGCGGGAACGCGCAGCGCAAACGAACGTGAGCTGCTATACCGAATCCCCCGCTGGCCATCGGGGACCGAGTGGTAAGGCCATGATCTGCAGGGGAACGGATCACTCATTCTTCCATTGGGGACAGGTGCACGAACGACAACTCCAAACGTCACACATCCGCCGCCTACCTACCGTTTAGGTGGCACCAGCGAGATCCAGCTAAGGTAAGGAACTTCGTCTTCGTGTCGCGGCTGCTCCACTCCGCCGCGGTCTCATGAACTGAACTTCCTTGCCTTCCCGCGCGCGAAGCGAATGGGCCCTGTGCGTCAGTTTCGGGGCGGGGGGCGAAGAGAGACCAGAAGAATGATTCATTTGGATCGACGAGCTTTTTCAGCCCCAAAACTAAGAATCAATGGAATGTCTGTCTATCCATGAACATCTATTCTATCTCTATGGGATCTATCTCTCTATACATATAAAAGTCTTTTATGGCATGATATGATCGCCTAGCCCTAGCCGCATATCAGCTGCGCTCAATAAGCGAAGCGGGATTTCTCTTGGATCAGATCTTTCCCTTTTTTCGGAAGCTTTTGGACCTAGCGAAAAGGACTTTAAGCCTTCGCGCAAGCAAGCGCGAGAGAAGGAAGCAAAGTAGAAGCTTTGCCAGAAGCAAGACGAGGAATCGGAGCTCTCGTATAAGCGCTAGCTTCCCCCGGCCGACTAAAATACAAGAGTCGCGACCTAACCTACTTTGATTCAAAAGAAAGGCGAAGGCTTTGGCAAGAAGCAAACGGCTTTCTATCATAGTTGCAAGGCTTCCAAACCTTCATTAAATTAAGTACCAAAGGCGGCTTTCCGCTGATAACGGAATAGTCTTCGTGTCCAAAGGTGAACAAAGGTCCTAGCTTCTAGAGTTCGCTGCTTTTCCCAGGCCGTAAAAGGGCTTATACTGCTCGCCTTTGTTTGATATATTCATTCAGTACCAATACAAACTACAACTACACCAAAGTAGAAAGGCCACTCACTATAGAAGCTAAAAGTAGCCTATAGTAGTCGGCCTAACCAAAGCGTCACAACAAGAGAAAATTTGCCTTATGAATGGAATCTTAAGTAGAGGGCTTAGCCCTCCCGCCTACCAATCAAAGAGGCTGAGAGTAAGCGTAAGCTCACCCGTAAGCTCTTCGAGCTTTCTCCGCCAGAGAGAGTAGAGAAGGGGAGAAGCGACTCGTCGTAGAAGCTTCGCTTCCGGGACGAAGCCAAGCCTAAAAGAAAAGATCGACTTGGCGCGGGGGGCCAAGCATTCTGAGCTGGAAGGAAGCAAGCGGAGGCATTACGGGCCGACCACAAGAAGCAAAGCTTCGTAGACTCGACAAGTCGCTTATAGAATGCCGACTACTAAGTGAAGACTTTCTACTTCATTTAATAAGGGAAGGGGGCTTCGCTTAGGGAGCTTTATAAGGCCGACCACTACATAAGCTGCTGGCGGAGAAAGCTCGAAGAGCTTCCCTTCATTCGCTTCGCGGGAGCCGCACAGCACATAGCTGGAAGTCAGAGGGCCCATACTACCTGCCTAACCCTTCGCTCCGAGGGACCGTAGATCGGAAAGCGCCTTCTAAACCACCCCATTCATCCAAAAGAGAAGGGAAGGGGCCTATGTATTTTCATAACCCCTGCAGATTTTACCCTATCTACACCCGGAGCCAATCTCCTATCGGTCCTGCCATCACGCCGCAGAACGAGAGCTCGTGTGGAACCTTTTATTTCTGGCGTAACAGCGGTGGAACGTAACAAAATATTACGGTCGCGTAACATAAGGGCCGGAAGTACGGTAAACTCGGCCAAAATATGACACCCGAAGGGTCCGCCCCTTCTTCTTCAGTAAAGCCGACCTCTTTTTCGCCAGTGCTGACGCAGTGCGCACGTAGATAAGGAAAGCAAAATCCCAGTGGGGGGGGAGAATGGGGGCCGGTGCCTTTCTTTTACGGCCTAAACTCCTATTTGTCAGCCGTGGGGAACTACTGCTCGGTCGGGGGGAAGGGAAAGGCTTGGGCCTACCTATCCCGATAGGCCCTCATAAAGGAACGAGAGCTGTTGAGAGGTTCCATATTGCCGAGCCGAAGGGCAGCACTTCTGTACGTGATCGTAGTATATTATATCACGTCGTCTCGTCCCCGCTGCATTGAAGAGTACCTATGCACTATGTTCCGGTTCACTGATAAGGAAGATAGAGTTGGGGTGGGGGTCTACGATGTGATACTCAAGTATGACCCGGGGAGATACATGCTAACTATGGGTAGGAAGCAGGAACCATTATGTAAATAACTTCGGTGGGTTACAGATCTCTTATACTACCATCGATCGACAGAGCGGAACGACCAAAAAAAGAAGTGAAGTTAGAAAGCCGTATGATAGATGGTAACTACTATCTTGTACGGTTCGGGGGGTAATCGGCGTACTCTGATCAGTGGGGGGGAATCTTTGGCTCTATCGAACATACAGGGAATTGGAGGTAGCATTCTACCGATGTTAAGTCATGGACTGGTTTCTTCAGCCCTTTTTCTATGTGTTGGTGTTCTATATGACCGACATAAGACTCGACTTGTTAGATATTACGGAGGTTTAGTGAGCACCATGCCGAATCTCTCTACCATTTTCTTCTCTTCTACTTTGGCCAATATGAGTTCACCTGGTACTAGCAGCTTTATTGGGGAATTTCTCATCTCAGTAGGAGCTTTCCAAAAAAATAGCTTAGTAGCCACATTAGCAGCGCTTGGGATGATTTTAGGCGCGGCCTATTCCCTTTGGCTATATAATCGTGTGGTTTCTGGAAATTTAAAACCCGATTTCCTCCATAAATTCTCCGATTCAAATGGCAGAGAAGTTTCCATATTTATACCTTTTCTTGTTGGAGGGGCGACCGTCCGTTAAACTACCAAAGAAAAAAGGGTAAACCAATGTGATCATGACATTGTAGGTGCTTGCGATGGGACGGATGCGACTTCCCTCAGTTGGTTTGGGTGGCATAGCCCGTTGCGGAAGTCCCCCTTTTTTTTGATCCATTTCTTTAGTCTTTAGGGAGCCAAAGCTTTACTTTTAAAATAAGGCTTGCGGAGGGGCGCTCACGTTTTTTGTCTGAGCCGTATCTTGCTGGGTGGGACCGAGAGAAAGAAAGGACGGGGGGCAACCATGCATGGTACTTCTCGACCGTGTCTCCGAGGGACAGTTGAACGAGCGACTCATGAATGCTGCCGGGTTGGACGAGCCAATAACTCGAACGCGTTCGGTCTGTTTTTTGAGCAAGAATCACAGCGTTACCTTACCTTCACCATGATACGGACTCCAAGTTCTTATGGAAGAGCACGAGGATTGATGATTTATCATCAATATGATGATGGGAATGGAAACCAGAAGCACGACCGGGGTCTTCGTAGTCCAAGATAATTAAACCATCAGTAACAGTAACGTAAGCATGAGACTTTTTGGTAGTACCGGTGAACCAGATGGCCGCGGCGATGGAATCTGGGACGGAGGACTCGTAGTATCTCTCTAGATCTGGCAAAAGCGAAAGACCCCCTAACGTAATTCGAATGGGGGCTGACCGCTGAGCCCACTCTGGCCTCGCAGGGCGGCCCCCTGTGGTTGCGAGCTGGAGCTGCCATAGCTTATGGCTAGAGCAATAGGGGCCCCCAGCAGAGAGAACAGTAAGGATAACGAGCGCTCCGCCCGTCAAGCGGGCGGCAAGAGCAGCGGGAAAGTGCTTTTTAGGCCAACAGCCCAGTGAACCGGGCGGGGCACTCGACGAAAGGGGGGCACACTGAGCAAGTACGAGAAATTGGCCCCGCTCCACTTTATTAAAAGAAAGGACCACTACGGGAGGTCAAACCAAGGACCTATGGAAGTCGGGGCTCGTCCCCGGTCAATATTGGATCAAACAATAGGGGGCCGTAGCACTGACCTCTTTTTTTATTGATTCAATACAATAGGGGAAAAGATCGTACAGTTCCCTACCGAGACAACAGAAACTCTCAACGGATCCTCCGCGCGCTGGGCATACCTCTTCCGTGCGTCTTTCTCGTAGCGGAAACAGAACAACAGGTAAAGGAAAGACCCGGCCGACCTGCCCAGGGCTCGAGGGCGAGCTTTGAGAGAATGGGGAGTGAATAGAAAGGCTTCCGTTTCCGTTCTTGGTTTGGGGGCTTTCTTTCGGGCTCCTCTCGATCTTATTCGTAGTTGGGAAGGGGGAAGGAGTCTAAATCAATGGACATTAATGAACCATCATTGATGGACGTTGCACATGACACGATCAATTCGGTCCGGCGCTAATAGAGGTTGCTTACTCTCCCTAGTAGCGAAGGAAAAGGGCGGGGCTTTTTTCGTAGTAATAGTGGGCGGGTCTCATGAGATCTATGCCGGCCGAATGAAGGTCGAAGGACCATTCGATTCATTAAGGGGTATAGCGGCGCCCTCGCCTGGCGCCATTCCCGAACCTAGCTGCAGACGGGCGGGCCGGGCCGGGCCTGAATTCAGACCAGACCAGACTCTTCTTTGTTTGAGCTGCTCCCACGCACGCAGACCAGAAGATCTCAGTTGTCCTGGGCTGAACAGACAAATATATATGTAGAGATCTTCGTGGGACCGGGGAGGGAGTCTCAATCGATCTTTTCTAGGATTCCTTATCACGCCACGCACGGAGATCTTTCCATTGATAGATAAGAGGGCTCCCCCCTTGAACAGACTCTTAAAGGTTAGGTTACTACCTGCCTCTACGGAAGAGGTGTACTTTGTACTGCCCGGAGGTCATATAGATCGAAACCCGGAGCGATAAGAACGAAAGCCCTACCCAGCTACACCTACTGGCGCTTCAAAAGGCTTAGATTCTAAGGGCGCTACTGAAAGCCTTTTTTAGGTCGTGTAATAGGGGGGTGTAACCCTCGAAATTGGTACTTCGGTAGGGCGAGTAGCCCTTAAACAAAAAAAAAAGGTTTGGAACCCTTCCCCTATTTCTGCATTTCATTCTCTATTCAGCCCGCCTCAAACAAAATGAGAAAAAAGGAGAGGCCTATTGATTCGAAGTCACTACGAAAGGGTCGGTCAATAGCATAGCTCTTTCTTTGCCGGGTCTCCTTTCGAAGGAAAGGCCTTCGAAAGCCTAATCCGGTAGGGCCGGACGGCTTTGTTTGCCCCAGCTTGGCGAATCGCATCCCCGCGCAACGACATTCTTTGTGCGCCCCTTACCGTTCTCGCTCAGTGTTTGCAACGGCTGGGGAGGCAGTCGTAGAAGCGAAGTCTATCGCCGCGCCGACCATCAAATGCGAGATTGGACCCCTTCTCAAAGATTTGATGGAATGGTCCAGCCCACTCAAGAGCGCTTATGTCATCTGGGAACTCATGGCTGGAAACAATCCTTATGGTTTTTGATATCCGGTAGGAATAATAAGAATAAAAGTCCAGGTTGGTTGGTGAGCCTAGTGATAGGAGACTATCTAGCTTGGTTCGGAGAGCACTTGTTGGGTTAAAGATTTTTTTGTTGCTAAATGTTACGGCCTAAATGCTGAACTATTGACCCTACTTGTTTGGATGGGTGTTCACCCCAAAGTGTTCCCGGACTGCATGCATACATCCGTAAGTAACTTAGTGCAACATGGCAAATTTCATTGAGAGGAATCAGCAAAGAAAAGAAAAACGGATCAACATCTTAATGTGTATTTGAGAGATCGTCCTCGGGCTTAGGAGTGTCCACATGAGTTCGTTGAGGTGTCTACACAGGGATAAAAACCTCTTTTATATTCTGTCGAGAGTTCGGATTGCTCTACCTAAGTAGAACGAAAAGGAGGAATTGGAAATTCAAAGGGGGAGCCAGAAGCTTCGCTTCCGGTAGCTTGCTGACTCTCCTAGTTAGAAGAAGGCTCTTTGTCGAATTTTTTAGATCTGGATAGAGTCTCGCTCAGTTCAGTAAAGAGAGTTGTAGATTCGTAAGATTATGATAGAGTCCCCTTGACTTTCTATTATATTAGTAAAGCGCTACCGCGCTACAACTAGCATAGCAGCCTGTCGGAAAAAGCTCTAGAGCCCCTACTCCTAAGTTGGAGCAACAAGCAAGGGATTGAGCGCATCTTTCCCCTTTCTATTAGTAAGGTTGTCAATTATCATTTCCTTGAGTTTGATTTCAGGGGCGCTAACGCGACCTTCCTTCAGCTGGCTGAAACGCGCTTCACCTTAAGAGAGAGACTTTCTCTTGGTGATCGGCTCATTGGCAACGACAGATAGGCGCGATCAAAACATTGCTAATATGAGACCATCCTCTGCCGGAGGGATCAGTTTGACCAGGGCTCAAATTAGACTTCACCGAGCAATAATAAACTTAGGACCTCCGTACGTAAACTTGCTTTGCTAGTCGAAAAAAAATCTTCGCCTTTAGATATTCTTAAGGTAAAGTAAAGCGCCGCGGTTCTCTCCATCCGATCGATAGTAAAAGCCAAGACCTTCATGTGCCTTTACTGTTCGTCCTGGAGCAGCACCGAAGAACTGTCTTTCATCCCAGCGCATCAACTGATCCTTAAATGACTAATCCCTGGCTATGGAAGACGGGGGATGGCCGCTTGGCCAACTAGAAAAAAGACACCCTCCCTGCTCATCAACTTCACGCCGCCGGGCGCTTTTCGACCCTGAGAGAGGAGAATGATGGCACTTCCTGACATCAAGTTGTTATTACGGAAATGAATGATAGGAGTTAGCTGTTCGTTTTCTACCGAGGTCGGAGTTTTAAGACAAATCCATCATTGAAGGGCTAGAGGCCGGATCGCTCACTCATCAATTTATGCTTCTCCCAATGGGAGCCTTTACTAGTAAGGGCGCGTGGAGCCAGCCGGGGAGGCGGATGGGACTCTATTTCAAGGCTTCAGGTCGAGCCCCCTCCCTTCAATAATGTCGAAGGATCACAAGAGTCGCCTTTCTTTCTCCCAACATCATTCTCAAACAAAGAAAGTATGGATTGAGTGGGTCCTATCAATTCGCGATTCCGCTTCATTTTTCTTCTCTTCATAGAGAAGAGGAAAAGTTCCACATCGTCTCCGTAAACTCTTCTGGTCTCTCCCGAATAAGCTAGAGTAGCGCCCTCGAGAAAGTGAAATCTCTTACTTCTTATCTTAAGCAGGAAGCTGACTCGATACGGACTCGCCACGCTTAGGAAATAGGTGGCTTCGCACCTTCTCAAGGGCTACGCCCCTTCCTTATTGGCTTGGCTTTCTGTTCATTGGCATCATTTCCCCTTGCGGAATCTAAAAATCTCTTTTTAGAGAAGCAGAAGCCAGAGAGAAAGCCGCGAGGAATATTCTCATCCGTTTGCAGGGACTGAAAAGGAGATTTTCAAGAATGAGAATCTCTCATTGCTGGAGGGAGGCGAATAGAGCGGGGTGGTGCCAAAAAGTAGTCGGAGTCGACCTTGGGGAACGGATGGCGTCTCAGGGCCCCTGCTCACCTATCCGGAATTGGGTCATAGACTAGTCGCTTTAGCGCCATACAAAGGGTAAAGACTGGTAACACCTTAAGTAAGACAGCTCAGAAAAAGACTTAAGGAAATCCGGGCTGCTTCCCTGGATGAGGTAGTTTCCGCAGGTTATATTCTATTACGCAGCCACCCACCTATTCGTGATAGGTGAACGAGTCACCTAGGTGAAATACTTCTTATTTATAGAAGACCCTGGCTTCCATTTCTCTATCCTAAGGTAACTCTTTGGTTCATTCCTAATTAAAGTACGCGCATGGTTATTGAAAGTCTGAAGGCAGGAACGGAGTCCGAGTCAGCTGTCTCCGGAGAAGGTATAAGCGCGGAATCCGCTTCGGAAGAGAGTGCATCTGTCTTTGCTTTGCTCTCAGGCATGCCTCAAAGGTAAGCTCTATCTCAGTGGATGAGAGCAGAGCAAGTCCAGTTAGCCCAGTTCTCTTTGCCCGGTTCAGTGAATAGGGAAATTAGGTTAGTCTTATTCCCTAGCTGAGTGAATAGGCCGGTCGAAGTCAAAGGAAGCCTTCCTTAGTCCATTTCTTTTGTCCTAGAAGAAGGGGTAAGCGGATCATTTATGATGAAGAGGATGAGCTTCAAGAGAATGATTCGGAGTTCTTGCAGAGTGGAACCATGCAGTACCAGATACGAGATAGATCTTCCAAAGAACAAGGCTTTTTTCGAATAAGCCAATTCATTTGGGACCCTGCGGATCCACTCTTTTTCCTATTCAAAGATCAGCCCTTTGTCTCTGTGTTTTCACATCGAGAATTCTTTGCAGATGAAGAGATGTCAAAGGGGCTTCTTACTTCCCAAACAGATCCTCCTACATCTATATATAAACGCTGGTTTATCAAGAATACGCAAGAAAAGCACTTCGAATTGTTGATTCATCGCCAGAGATGGCTTAGAACCAATAGTTCATTATCTAATGGATTTTTCCGTTCTAATACTCTATCCGAGAGTTATCAGTATTTATCAAATCTGTTCCTATCTAACGGAACGCTATTGGATCAAATGACAAAGGCATTGTTGAGAAAAAGATGGCTTTTCCCGGATGAAATGAAAATTGGATTCATGTAATAGGAGACATTCCTTAGCCTGAAAGATATGTGGCCATGAAATAGGGATTAAGTGGAACAGAATTGACTGGGTGGTAGAGTCGTGGAAACACCTGTTTCTTCCATATTTTGGACATGGAACAATATGTTACTGCTGAAACATGGAAGAATTGAAATCTTAGATCAAAACACTATGTATGGATGGTACTCACTGCCAGTAGACTGAATCAGGTAGACAGTCAGCTCTCTTGTCCCTCGTCTTCCTGGTCTGATAGCCTCTCCCTCTCATCAGCGGTAAGCGGGTCACTGGTCTTAGGTCCATGCCCTCTTGAAAATCATTTTTTCAATGTTGTCTTCTCCAGAGAGTGACTCTTTCCTGCTTCCGATGGCAACTGGCTTTTAAAGGACTTGACTACTTGCTACTTGACGGCCTAAGATAGAGTTGAGATTAGGGGAAAGCACTCACACAGTGAAAAAAAGGTGTGGTATCGGGCGAGGTAAGCTCTTTTGAAAGCTAATTTGTCTATTCCGCCCCAGCACGGTAACTTCTTTACTTTAGCAATATTATATACGCAAATAGATATTTCTGCCCCGTTGTTGGCATATCTGCTTCCTCGGCTGAAGCGTATAAGTTATGTTCCCAATCTTAGAAAACCTCTACTTAAGATAAGACCGGCAATGCCGCTAATCCGAGTGGAGACTGAGAGCTTGCTTTATTCGTGAAGAGAAGGGGGCGGACAAAGCTTCAACAACAGCCAGTTCTCCCAGGTCCCCTTTGCACTAAATAATATATGAAAGATGTGGCAAAGAAGGAAATCACCAGTTTTCGCTCAAGCGAAACTTCCTTTTAATACAAAGAACTCCTAGAAAGTAGGGGTTCAGCTTGGGGGATCCACTTTTCATTAATAGAAAGATGGGCGCTGGGTTCGACTTCTGATTTCGATCTCTTTATCCGTCCCTGGCTCACGCACAGGCGCATGTTTTCTAAAACAAAGGACCTACTTACAGTTTCACCGCATTTTGTTGAACGCGCACCATCCATTGCCCGTGAAAAGCGCTTTTTCTGCTATTAATGAAAGCCCTCTCTCTTAATTACGACTTGTGGCCGATGGGGCATTCGTAAGACCGCCCCTTTTCAATACTTCTGGTTGGATTCGCATCACATATAGAGAAGCCATAAAGAAACTATTTGACACAAGCCGTTCCTACGATCCCTGGTTTATTCCTTATTTTCTTAGTACTTAGTGATCCGGGTTTCATGCGTAAGTGAAGTCGACACTTGAATAAAAGAAAGATCAGGTGAGACTGATCCGCCATATCCCTACGAATAATCATAGCTTACAAGATCGATTTCTTTCTCTTACGTGCCAGTAAAGTAAAGGGCAAAGGCAAGGGGCAAAGCTGTGAACTTTACTTCGCTTCTGTGCTTGCTGGCTAGCAGCGCTATAGGGCTTTTTTCTTCACTGAATTGAAACTCCATTTTATGGTAAAAAGAGATGTTCTAAGTCTCCTTTATTAGAAAGGGATTGAATCAATCACACCTGAAGCCTCTTTTGAGAGCTACGAACCCTTAGTTTTGAGTAGACCAAAAAAACCTCGGGCAAGAGTCCGTAGTTCTTTTTTTTTTATAAGAGAAAGAATCTAAATTTTCTTTCTCTTATAAAGTAGTCCAGGGTTGACCTTAACCTTAGTTCAGGAGTTATGTAACTATAGATATATGCCGCTAAGGGCTTGCGTGCCTCGTACAGTAGCTACGTTCGTTCTGGTACGTCCTATGGTCTTCAGTAAATACCTGGTCTTTGTCCCCACCCCAGCTTTCAATTCAGTGAAGTTTCCCCAGCCGTGGGAAATGACTAGCAGACCGTCCTTCACCCATGATTATAACATCTGCCCGCCTTATCGAAGGAAGAGAGAGAGAGCTCTCCTATATCATTAAGAACCGGACCTAGCAGCACTGGGTGCTTTGGTTCTCGCATCCAATATAAGTGGGGTGCTTATGCCGAAGTAGTTGGTGAAGCAGGTGTGCTGCTGGAGGAGGAAATGAAACTGAAGAACAGATCCTGGAAATTCTATAGGTTCCCCATGAAGCCATCAAATCTGGGTCGGATGACCCATCAAACAGGCGGACCACCCAATTCGGTCTGGACCCTCTTTCCGAATATTCCAAGAAGGCTTCGTCGGTACTCGCTCAAATCAGAAAAAAAGTGGGAAAACCCATGCCAAAGAAGATGTATTGATGAAGGGTCTATGTGATATCTATCGAAATCCAATGGAACGCCCTAGGAAGATAGTCCCTTAGGTGAATAGCTTCTAGGAAAAAAAAACTTACTACTTGTACCTTTTCGTTTACCGGCGCGGGGAGAACCTCTACCTCCAATTACTTGCTTTAATGCAGTGCCTTCCTTCGGTTTTACTTTAGATTGTTGACCCACGAAGATTGCTCGCCTAAGCCGTACCCATTGGAAGTTACTCACACACGAAGTGGGCTTATCAACCGAATTGCCTGGGGACGCATCGCACCGGTGGGGGATCGAAGCATGGACTTGTTCACTGTCTCAGGCCACACTCGGCTAGATTAACGCTGTAATGCACTGGCTCATAAGGTAAGACTCCCATTTGAAAGCCTTGCTTTGCCTGGTTTTTCTCTCTTCCTTTCTTCTATTCCACTAATCTCTTCTTTCTGATAGCTATCCTTCTCTTCCTCTTTGGTAAAGCTCCTTTGGTAAGGTGCGAGGGGGGACGAAGGAGGCTGATCTATTTACCTAGCCTAATACTGGAATAAGTAAGTACTGATCTCTTAGAGCTCTCAACTTATTTATTATCCCTACGGTCGCCTTCAGCTCTCTTCAGCGAGGGAATTGAAAGTATCTAGGTAGCATCGGTATCTTAAAGGAAATGAGCCATTTTTATGGGGCACGAACGGTCTAAGAAGAAGTTACTGACGATCGATGTATCGAATGCCCTGTTGAAAGCGCTTGTGCCAGAAAAGGTTTCAGTATCAGTAGGACTAGGAATCGTAGTAAGAGAGGATCCCTCTATCGGTCTAACCCAAGGTTCAGTATGAAAGCAAGTAATTCGAAAGGTATTTTTCTAATTGAATAAAGTAAGTTAAGAAGAAATAAGAATGCTGCTAAGAAAGTGAAGCAAAGCCCTAAGGCCAAGGTTCAGTATGAAAGCGGGCAAGCCAGGCGGAAAGATGCCCTCCTACGAAGGAAAGGAAGTCTGTACTATCATCCCATAAGTACTACGATGCCATCAAAGCAAGTATTAAAGTGAGAAGATGAAGCGAAGGAAGATAGCATCAAACGTTGCCTGTACACATGTACGTAAATACCAACCAAACTCTATTTCCTTCTCCGACTTCCTGTCTTTCCTCCGCTTTCGAAGCTGTTCCCGGCCATGCTGTTCCCGGATTGATCATACCCGACACTACTAATCCTCGCTTCGTAGCCAGTGAGTGAAAAGTTGCTTCTTAGAAAGTGAGGGTCCGAAGGAACGAAGCAGAAGGGAGCTTGGCCCTCGGTCCCCCTTGCTTCAAAGGTACATGAATTGCATTCATTCCTTTATTCTTCGACCAGTGGTCGAGCTACCACATGGAGTCACGAGATAGCTTAACGCCCAGAGGCACCTTTACCTGACTAGGGTCTAGCATGGTTAGTTGCGTTGCGTGTACTTTCGACATGATATATTAACGTATTCAGTCAGTTCTCATCGCATGTGGAATCGTACTCTTCTATTGATATATCTCCCGTCCTTCTCTCCTACTAAAGCCAAAGAGAAAGAGTTCCCATCGTATCGCCTATTCTGCTATCTGTATTCGGCTCATTGGGCACCGAAAGGCCTATATGAGACTTGGTCTTAGAAGTGCATCCTTTACTGCCATTCCTATAGTACCTATTTCAAAGCCTGCTAAAAGCCACCTTTCTGCTGGCTGGAAAAGGGGAAGCGGACTACTCTTTCGATAAAGCATCCTGAAAGCAAAGCATCCTGGCCTACGGCCAAGCATTGAGAATGATTACCCCGATCTCAGCAAATAGAATCTCACGATTCAAAGCCTTTTTCAAGAAGTCAAATGAGAACCTTGACTGTAATTGACTTTTTTCTAACGATAATATGCCATCTCCTTACCAATACTTATAGCTCTTACAGCCAGTTCATTTGCTTCTGCCTTGGATGTACCAGGTCTTGGACTTTCTTTCCTTTCAGCAGTCTATTTTAAGCCAGCCATTGCATTTTGAGGTCCCTTGCAACTATTTCTGCTCCTAGGAAGAGCTGCAGCTATCTCGGCTGTTTGAGAACAAAGAAAGGTAAGCCTTTCCAGTTCCAGTAGTTGCCTTTGCTTTCCCTTCTTAAGAAACCTACCGAGCGTAAGAGCTAGGAAGCTCAGTAGCTAAGTAAGGAGGACTTTATAGTAAGTCTTACGTCCAGCCAGTGCAAGCCCTCTTCATTCGACTACAGATGTAGCAAGCCGCTTGAAATTCAGATTACGCTTAGGATAGCCGAAGCGATGGTTATAGATATAGATAAAAAGCCGGTTCTAGCTCAACCTCAAAAGCTCTTTCTGGGGAAAGCTTTTCGATTATGAATTTCTTTCCGAGCCTGTTGCAGGGACGGATCAAATACATCTAGAGTTCGCTTACTCAAGTAAGAGTTCCATCAATTTTATTTAATAATTAATTATAGGAGTCAAGTGAATAATCTTTTTCAAGCTATCGAGCTATAGGACAAGCAAAGTAAAGCGAAAAGATCTATCCAGTCCAGCAGGTATAGCAGGTTTACTAGCCATTGATCTAACTAGTTTGAATGCTAGTTTCCAGTGATTCAATTGCATAAAAAGTAAAATATATTCCCAGGCGAGCTCCTTTACCCGCGGTTTCAGTTGGACTCCCTAGAGATTTCTTTTCATGAGAGGATGTAGGATTACTATTACTATATATAATAGGCTTATGGAGAGGTGCGCTAATAAGCGTCTGGGAGCTTCGGTTTGGTATAAGAGAATGCAATGCGTTTGAGGCAGCGAGAATGCCCATGTAGCACGTTTTATTTAGTCCTGCTCCAAGCTAGAACCCCGGGGAGTTCATTCCCGGTTCAAGAACCAAAGAGAGGAAATTTACACTCCGTTCAAACTATCGAAGAATGAAATGCGAGCAGGAAATGTTCATAATCAGCGAATCGCCCTGGAATTCAGTTCCTCTACAGCACTGAAGAAGAAGGGCACCGAATCAGAAATTGTTTTATCGATTACCTTTCTCATATGTTTGCTACAGGCAATAACCTCTTCAAGCCCGTAAACGGTAAGCGGATCCATAGTCAAGCAAGTAGGGTTCTTAGCAACTGAAGGATATATCTATCTACTCGCCCTTTGGTTGTTAGCAGAGCTTTGAGGCCGCTTTAAAGCAAGGTTGTCAGCAACAAAAGATCTTTGATACCTTCTTTGAGGTGAAGGTACGACAAGGGAATGAAAGACGGAGAGATTCCAATTCCAATATAGAATTCTATAATATATAAATTAGAGTTACTCGCTTCAGTAAGTGGGGGAGATCCATTCCTTCCTTTTCATCCTGTTTCGGTCGCCGGCTCCCCTGGCATCAGGTCACCAACTTCCTAAGTAAGCTTTCTTTTCTTTTTTTAAACCATAGGACAGGGAACTTTAATAAGCGGGTTAGTAACCCAAGTTTTCAATCTGACTCGTGGGATGGTTCTAGTGGAGTTCAGAAGCTCATGCCCAGGAAGAAGCAATCGAAAGCGAAAACGTCCTCTTAAGCGCACTATCCTCAAGATTAGGCAGATCAGTGAAAATGGATAAGATAAGTAGCTCGCCTCTATCCGTATCTGTTCCTGGTTCTTAGCTGTCAAAGGAAGCTTTGTAGGCTCGACCAAAGGAAAAGGAAAGGACAGATATTCAGTAACAACTTCTCATGTACCACCAACCAAACTAACTTCTCTTCTAATCCTGCTACTGCTACGACATCGGGTCTAGTTTTCCGGACAGTCAGTCTTCTTACAAGAACCTATCCTGCTAGTCCAGATGGGACTTTTTCTTTTTCTCGATAAGATAATTAGGCGGGGACAGGATGGTATCAGAAGGACTAGTTCTATTCAAAGCATCTCGAAAGGATAGGAGTCAAGAATGGTAGGACTTGAACGGTTAGCTCTTCTGGCGAAGTACTAAGAAGCTTTGGCCGCCAGTAGCCAACTGTGGACTTCCTATCGGAACCTATCGGCACTTCTATATCTTTCTTTCCCCAGAGGTTCCCGAATACACTGGCTCGGCAGATCTGTAGGCAGGAAAACCAGAGTTTCGGGGGTTCTAATAATCGCCTATTTTATCCAGAAAAAAGAGGTGCGTAGCGCTTGATACATCAAGTATGCTTCCGCTTTCACATCAGCAATCGTTACACCGAATTCATCAATCAAAGTAGCTGTCGTAAGGCTTCCTTCTGGAAGGGTAAGAGTAAGACTTCATTTTAAGCAGCAATCTTTTACAGAAAAGAGACTAGTTGTCGATGCAATGTGGGATATTCCCTTAATAAAAAATAGTAACCCATGTCAACAGTTTTTATTACAGGTATAGTTCAACTCATAGCCCCCACACGGGTGACGATATTGTCATAGGGGATCTGTCTGCTTTAAGCTTTAAAAAGAGTCGTTAGCTGATCTGGGAGTCAGTGTCTCGATGCCGAAGTCACTGGTCAATAAGTATAAGTAGGCAAAATCCTCTGGGGATGTAAGCGAAGCTATTGAAGTAAGAGTTACCGCCCCGACAAGTAAGTGGTAGTTGCTTCCTCGCCTAGCCTAACGGTTTATATCCAATTCCTACTGCCAAAGTTAAGGCTAAGCTTAGTAGGATTCTAACCCTGTCGCCCCAGGATTCCTTCAATAAAGTTAACAGGATGGGGATGGATGGGATATTCTTACAAGAGCTGAGGAAATGGGAGCTCCTATTCACCGGAGCTAATTCCTTTCTTTGCGGAACCATAGCTAATGGCTCAATTAACTATCTTCCCTTTTACCTTTTGTCCCTCGCTTCCCCATTCATTGGGGGACAATATAGCTAGGCCTATTTGAACTAATAAGAATCTCTGCCCCGAGCGGAAATACACAGTACACGAAAAGGAGATGGCCGCCATAGTGCACTGTCTATGCACTTGGAGACACTATCTGCTCCATTTCCAAACACAGAAGAAGCTCAGCCCTAAGCAAGCAAGGTGGCAAGACTTCTTGGCTGAGTTCGATATGCGTATCGAGTATAAGCCAGGACGCACGAATCTAGTTTACTTTTCAAGGCGTCGTGTAAGTAAAGTATAGTATATATTTTCAAACGTGATCGACAGTCAATCTTCCACATCCTCCTCAGTCCACTTCCATCTGAACACAACCTTCTAGCATCTGATCTTCTCTCTTATTCCCCAGTATTCTTTTAAATAAAAGATGCAAGCTCAAGACACTCTCTTAGAATTGTGCTGGTCTAGCTAATGAGCTGGCTGGTAAGATATCTCGATCTCTTAGCTGCCTACGCTTCTTCCCAGTATCGGACATTTTTCTTTGCCAGCTAGCTGATAGGGTTTGTTTTTCTTACCTATGATAATGATCTAGCTTTTCATGCAGCATGATCAGTTTAGATAAATGTTGCCCGGAACGAACTATCAGTCTTATCAGCACAAAGAAATATATAATTTTTTGTCATGAGCTTGAGGAACAAAGACTTGAGCGAGTGAATCGAGTATATGAGAGGTACGTAGTCTGAGTTCTTATAGAACGAATATAGCTCAAGTGAGCTCTCTAGTTGGCATGGGAGATTCTTATCTTAGTAGCAGTCCGTGCCTGTGCGGGAAGAGCCGACGAAGAATGCCTTGTTCAAGAGAAAGAGCTAGTCCCCTCACTTCGGAACAATGGGCTTGACCTGCTGAGTTTTCTTCCATTCCCCTGAATGTAAGCTGGGAAAACACTCTATCAGTCATGTGCTTGAGCTATCCCGCTACCTAGCCCTTTAAGTTAATCTTACCCTAAGCTTGAATCCCGAAGCTAACAAAGTTAGCGAGATATAGAGCTGGAATAAAGCAGAGCAAGCGAGTCATTCGAGGGATCCTGATAGGAACAGAGTAGCTTAGATAAAGTGGGTCTCCCTTGCCGCTGCCTTTGCATTTGCTTCCCGAAAAAGTTCTACTGAGCCTGATAATCTCACGAAGCGTTAGCCTGTCTCAGTCACTCTATCCATGTCGAGCTACTTCCTAGCCTAGCCCTTGAACTCGAACCTACCTCATTTAAAACGAACTCAACTAGCCAGGAAGAGCAGAGAGAGAAGACAGCACACTCCCCAAGCCAAAGGAAAGGTAAGGCTTTTCTATGGGCGGATTAGCTGCCTAGTATACGAGTCGAACATCGACTGTGGAGACCCCTATCATTTGAAGGTACCGGTGGAGATATGAATGCCAAGATAGAGAGAAAAAAGTGTCCACGAGGAAGAAAATAAAATGCCAAAGAACTAAAAAAAAACCAACATTTACTTGGTGGATGAGTTAAAAGAAGAAAAGAGGCGCGGGTCAGGATGGCTCCTTACCAGCATAAAACCGGGAGACCTAGTCCTAAATAAAGCACAGATAGCTACCCCAGGTAAGGTTGTAAAGCTGGCCTGGCCCCTAATCTAATAGGGAAGGCCGGTGTCGGGTAACCGAAGAGCGAAGGAGCGTATAAGCTTGAATAACTTGATGGAATACCTGTGCCCCGAACATGGAATGAAGATAACCTGAGGTGAGGAAGTTCACGCTATCGGATACCGTATTGATTGTTTCTTGAAGGTGAAAACTTTCCAAGAGGCCACTGGCACCGAATAATACCCATAAATAACGCTAACCGCCACCGGCATCTGATGCCATCCGATAAGGGAGAATTCTTTCGGCAAAGAATTTTACGAAAAAAAAAGCCCAATTCGAATCATTATGCTCGATAAAAGGAAAAAGGGAAGCTCCAATAGAAAACAGCACTACTGCTAGTAAGATAGCGATCCAGGCAAGCGCCAAAGAAAGAAGGGCAAGCGCAAGAATCAAAGCAGGGCAGGATTGAAGAGCTTAGACAGCAAGCAAGCGAGAGCACTGAGGCAAGGTCTTTCACGCATGTCGCTTCGATGCGCGCTAAGACAAGCACTCATGTCTACTTCTAATGCGCACGAACCAGAGATATCTCCCGGGAACCCCTTCCCTAGTAAAGAAGTACTGACCATCGGTTCTATCGTGACCCAGTTAATGATAGCCTCGGATAGACTAAGGATCTTAGGTGAGACCTAGAGTGCAGCCAACTAAACGCCAATGGAGAAGGGCACTACTTCAACTAATGGGGAATGGATCGCTGAAACAAAAAAAAAGTATGAAAGACTAGTGCAGTTCCATTCCCAAATTACTGAAGGCCCTAGGCTTTCGCCCATTAGGTGTAGAAGTTTCTTTCATGTATTAAGCATATACTCTTCTCCTTGCTTCCAACTAAATTATCCCTTAATTCCTACCCTGTCTTCCTTCGTACCCTGGGTCATTGCCCTTATATCTCTTATGATATATCTTCCTTATCTTATGATATATCTTCGGAAGGTTTCACTATCGAAGAAGTTCTCCGTCAAAGTAGGAAATCAAAGTTCACGAGTTCACATCGCCTATAACTCACTCTCAACCTTAACTCACTAGGCGAGTTAACTAACTTTTTATATCTTATGATATAAAGAGTTAAGATTTAACATTCGATCGAGTTAACAGGTGCAAGTTGGATTTATTACTTCACTATACGCTAACTATGCAATCCAGGGAAGAGAGAATATTTCTTCTTTCCAGTTCCATCTCATATAGCAGCAAAAGTTACTAATTTTTTTTCCATTCCTAAGGGATCAGTCAAATTGAAAAAGTTGCTTATGCAAAATCTTCTAATTCATTGTAGATCTTATAATTTTTCATTGAAAATGTTGTAATTCGCTGAGAAATGTAAAAAGTTCCTAGACCCAGGAAGGAATGAGACTAAAAGGAGAGGAATTTCTTTTCTCGAGAGGGTTGCCCGAGAGGAATGAAAGTAAGATCTCCAATCCACAGAAACCCGTATCAAAGCTGGAAGAATTCGTTGCCACTTTCTACTTGCTTCTGTTTTACTCTGGGAAATGAAACTTCCTTCTTTATCTTTATACAGATATACATAAGAATCATAACGAAAGAACTTTACTTTCCCTGGTGGTAATCGGTTCTCAACGACATGAGGGATGGGATTTTTTCTTTTATAAGATATTCTAACCCCCATAGTCGCTAAAGGAGACTCATACACCTTGCTTACTTCCTGATCGGCGATGACAACATCATCACTGAGCACTGCCTACCTTAAAAATCGCTGCCCAGGGTAGACTTGTTCCGCACACCACCATAATGGGTAAGTAAGAAAAGTGGCCACGAAGAATGAGACCCGATAGATTGACCTGCCACGAAGAATGAGACCGAAGAAAACCGTCTCTTTACTTTAGAAGAGCACCCCGAATACATTAGAAGCTAGTGCCGAATTTACATAGACCCCTCGAAAAAGAGATTGAAAGACTTCGAAGAGAAAGACTCAAGGCCCTCCTATCAACTGCTCGCCAATCAACCGATCAATCAAGCTCTGTTGATGAAAAGATCCATTGGTCACTTCGAAAGGACCTGCATCAGCCAGTCATGAACCGGCCTAAACAACCGCTGATTGATAGAATGTTCGAATATCCTTCGCTTGCCACCTCATTCAAAATTCTGCCCTAGTCGGCCTTTAAGAGGTGGACAAGGCGGATCCTTAGACGATGGATGGCAAGGACCTATCCTAGCTTCAAAGCAGTCTAGATCCAAGGTACCAGTTGGGATCTAGTTGCGTTACCTGAGAGAATCCCCTTTCTTTTTCTTTCTTATTTGATTTGATTTACTAAAGCCCTATGGTATGGTTCATTCCATTCCCGTGCTCTTATCTTTCCATTCACCTCGGATTGCTATCTTTCAACCCCTCACTCACCCAGCAAAGCAGCCCTTTCGGAAGCAAGAGCTTCTACCCTACCAGGAGAACACTTAGCCTCAGTTAGGCGCAAGAGAGCTGCTCATTCCCTTGTGAATACCGATGCTGAAATAATCGTATTAAGCATCCATTGCTAAGTCAATCTACGAAGCAGTTGTTTAGGGGTAGGGAAATCAGACCTAATGCACCGGGGACTGAAGCGGTGGTTGGAACAGAGTGGTTGTGAATTCCAAAAGGTGAGAACCTGAGATAGGATCTTTCCTGCTAATCTTATAGTCCGTAATCACTGCGGGTGCGTAAAACAGTTGATCGATGGTAACATCAGGTTGCATAGCTACGCCCCAATACCAGTGAACTGATTGTAACCACTGCCTAGTCCATCTTCTTAAGACCGACCACTCAAGGAAAGATTTTGTTCCTGAGGACAAGTGCAACTCCTCCGGAGGTAGTTTTAACTCCTTTGGACGAAGCTCTTTCCTCAAGAGCTCTATGATTACTCCTCGGGCATACGGATTAAGAGGAAGACACCTTCCCAACCATAATTCGATTGGAAGGGTGGTTTTAGTGTACATTGCTAATAGTCTCTCCACTCGAAGACTACGGCTATGGTCGAGCCGCGATAACACGCGAAAGCCTATACCACCAACTCTGCACATGGTTGAAAACCTGCGCATAGGGTACTGAAGCTGTACAGCTATGGTACCGTATGGATGGTGACTATTCAATAAAGCCTGGGCTGAGATAGGAGATAAATCCTTACTCAGATCCCTGACCCTAAAACGCTTCGCGAACTCGGCTGAACCGGTATGAGAAAGAAGGGATTTCAGATAACTAATAGAAAAACCCAAACTGCCCAATGCCTGTTCATACACTTTGGCTACTTGTTCGTCAGCAATGACGACATCGTCCCCCAGTACGGCATATTTATCAAAGCGCAAACCTGGGTACACTTGCTCTGCACAATGCCACACCAAAATATGATGAGACAGTGCAAATAAAGGCCAAGAGGCATGATATCCGAGAGGTTGTCCAGCTACAAAAGAAAGCGAGGATCCGGGCCGCTTTAACCTAAAAGAAAAGATGTTAGTCCCCAGCGCAGAATGAACCGCGCTAGACGCGAACGACCTATCGAACAAGCATACCATAGTTTCAAAGAGCAAGACTAAAGACCACCCGTCGGTAGCCGACTGGAAGTCGAAACTATAGCACACCTGATTTCCAACTAGCAAGTCAAGAGGCCAAGTCTGGTGGAATGTACCCTCTTGTGGTACGCAAGACCGACATGAGAAAGTCATGAACGGCGCGAAACAGCTGACATAGTTGCCGATAGAAAATTCTTCCTTTTCCCTCCTCCGGCCTGCGATCGGAATCGACTTCACCTGATGACAATGGGGGAAGTACGGTCCTTTCGAACCAATCAAGATAACTAAAAAGAAACTCCTTCTTGATTATGGTAATCAAACGGATAGTGAACTCTCTCGGCCCACAGACACCCTTGGGACCACTCTTTCCCCTGCGCATGTACATAGAAAAGGAGAAATGGAAAGGACGTCAACTCATAAGCAAGTGAAGGAAAACAAGACCTAATGGTCCTAGCCTTATTCCACCTGGGTAACTTTCTCAACATTGAACTTATAAGTTGGCAGCCGCCTTCCAGGTTGGAGACCACGTCATCCCTTGGTAAAGGGGAAAAAAGAATCCAAGGCTCTAACGAGTCAAGTTAAGAAGAGACAAAAGATAAATCCAACTTGAGAGAGCCTCAGGATCATCCCAAGGACGGATCATATCATCAAAAGTACCCTGAGTTACCTTCCTGGCTAGTTCAATACACTTAGCCAAGGAACGAAAGGTCAATCTGAACCGCCCGACCGTCTTTCTTCTATATCATTATTCTATGGAAAGAAGATCCGAGGATAGCCGGACCTAGTGAGGGAGACGGGGACCGGTCCAGGCAAGAAGTCTGGAGCTTTCTTATCGCCTCCATAGGCCGTCATTAGCCAAGACGCACACTGCTTCAGATACAGAACGAGACCACCCCGACCTTTTGCCTAAATTTTTGTTTTCTTTTTTGGGGTAGACTGCGAGACAAGTCTCTTTGGCTTTTCCATAGCTATTAGCAGAACCTTCTTCAAGAAGCCTACAAAGAACCGAGAATCCTCTCCAATTCTCTGCCACCTGATAGGTGAGACCGGCGACCGGTAAAGAGACCTCCGCTTTCATTTCAGAGCGGGCACCGGGGAAAGCAGAAAGGCCCACCAGCAAGAAGAAGGCGAGTGAATAAAGAAAGTAGAAGTGCAGTTCCTAAATCCAAGTACTCCTCTTTCAGTAGATGAGCTGATTGTAATAACATATGCATGCTTCCTTTGTAATCATGCTTCGACCTCAAGCTTTTTGAGGGACTATAGCAGTCATTCCAAGACTACCAGTCGTGCTAAGATCAAGCCAAAGCCCAGGTTGATCAAGTATTCGACCTTGAATTCCCTACTATACGCCCCAATTATTCTTAGTCGACTTCGAAGCCCGCTTTCAAAGCATTCTCTCTCAAGTCAAGAGATGGAAGGGAATGAGCCGAGGGTGATAGAATCAGCTCTTTTCGCACCAGGTAAGATAGCCATGCATAAAAGAGAAAGGAAAAGCTACTATTCGCTTAATGGAATTGGTTTCCTTACCCTGATTCCAACCATAACCCTACCTAGAAGCATGGACTGCCCTGTTTTCAGGAGAAGAATTAGACAAAAAAAGATGCATCGAAAGTTAGTCTCCGAGCCCAGTGGGATTACTTGCCCCTAAAGGCTACGAGGAATCGAATCAGCTATTGCCAATTCCCAGTCCGAGGAGAGTGAGTGCAAAAAAAAAAGGCGGAGTGACGGTTTAGGCTTTACTCTTACACTTTCGATTAAATCTTCCTAGTGTCAGAGAGACCTTTCTTCTATACGCGATTTCCTTTCAGCTCTTACTGCTCTCGTAGCCAGTCTTACAGTAGAAGCTGTTCTGCTGTGATTGAATTACTAAGCGGTGCTGGAGGAAGAACTGGTATCATATGGATCTCCGGAGCTAGATGATCGAACCCCTTCGTAGCGAATAAGGACTTTCTTGATGACTCACGCTCTCACGGCTCTCCGACCTCACATAATCGAATCGGCTTCAGTTTCGGGAAAAACCTACTCTTTCAGTCAGAGACTCCCTTTTTTAGGAACTTAGACTACCTATGTGCTGGTAAACTCCACCTAGACTGAGATTCATCAGTTCGATCATTTAGTTTGCGAGCCAGTTGCAGATTCCATTTCTTCTTGCCAATAGCATCGCCCAAAGCTCCTCCATCAGCTGTGGTAGCCTACCCATAACCTGTATTTCCCCTTCTATAAGCAGTCGTAGGTTAAGCTTTTACTTCTGGTTCTCTTCGGGAATAGAGCTTTCTGTAAAGAAAAAGCTAAGCAAATTGACCTGGAGAAAGACCAGACCAGACCGGCAACAAGGTCGGTCCCAAGGCCCGTTCTCGATACGAAATTAGGCCTCTTGGACAAGACTTTTTGTCTCGCAGCATCTCTATAATGAGACTGTCCAACTCGGGAACTCCTAGCCATTCACTGAGCACTGAGAGTCTTTTCCTTTGCCTGTTACCGATAAGCATAGGGTGTTAGCCGAGGTACCCTCTTTCTTTCAGAACCTCTTTTTAGGCCATTCTATTGACTTCCGTTGTCAGTGTCTGAAAAGCATGCTATGCCAAAAGCTCCTTTTCTCCACTTCAATCCCTAGTCTCATTAGCCTTCGGCTTTGACCCTATTGTATGGGAAAACCCAGTTTCTTGCAAAGGCCCCTTTCCTTCCGTCCGCAGAGGGCTGGCCGAATTGGGACTGGAAACTTCGAAGGACCCTAACGATAAGGAGTTTTTTGGCCCTCTATGTGTTAACAAGTAAGCGTGGAATTGAGTTTTCAAGGGGCTCCATCCAATGGAACTGGCCTAGATCGTCACCAAGGGTGGTCAACCATTGAGTGAGTCAGCCGCGAAAAAGGCTAATAGAAGAGTAATGACTCGAGCCACACTCTCACCTCCTAGAAAGACTCCCACGACAGATAAGACAATCCAAACAGCTTTTGGGACTTAAGAAAGGGGCCGAGCCTGGAACAAATCTAAAGCATCCTGCTGGGTGAGTAGAGTCTGTGCTTTCTTTGGTGGGCACCGGGGCCAGAAATCGATGTATAAAGGAACTATATGCGGTCTCTCCCCCAACAACTGATGCCATTTCATTTTTTTAATACTCACTCCGCAAGGGCTTTGCCCAGAGCTTTTTCCCTGTTTACGCAGTATCGCTCCCTCAGGTCGATACTTCTTCTAGTCAAGGCAGTAGCACGGTACGGGATCAGTCCCTTGTTCCCAGTGCTTAGTGTGAAATGACTGAATGCTGCCGGGTCGGACGAGCCAATAACTCGAACGTGTTCGGTCTGTTTTTTGCTTCGAGTTCGACTGATTCGGCAGTTGATCTAACTGTTTCCGCTTTTGCCATGGGCTGCTGGACCCGATGAGATCCTTTGATTACCCCCTGGCAAATCCAACCCCTAAGAGCTAAGGGGTCCTTCTTGGTGTAAGGGGAGAAGAGCTGTTGAGGTTGACCCCAATTCAATAGTTTTTCCTAGCTAAAAAAGAGAAAGATTAGGTTGGCTTTTTCCAACCAAGAAAGGCATGGGTCACTCAGTATATTTACTCCGTTAACAAGTCTCTTGGGGACGCCTAAAGGAAGCAAAGTGAGGATAGAACTTATGAAGGGGAATAGAAGCATTCGGATTCGTCAGTATATAAGGAGAAGAGGAGCCTGAGAAGGAAGCTTGAATAGGTCCTAGAGAAAGTGCATCTATTCCCATGGATCTCCGATCGGGAGCTTTTAAGGACTCGCTAGTGTCCCAGGGATTGACCGGTACCTCACCCGTAAGCTCTTCGAGCTTCACTGAGGTAGTTCGACTAGCTGGTTGAGAAGCTTTTCCACACTTGAGTCACTAAGAGTGATTCTATTGGAACTTCCTCCACCAAATTCGATCCATCATCTTGTCCCAGAGGTATCTCATTAAGATACAGAAAAGGAGAGAAAGCAATTCCTCATATAACTGAGAGGGAACGTGTCCGGGATAGAGATAGGCGAAGACTGGATAGAAATAGAAGATAGGGTACACATTGCTGGGACTTTCATGAGTATGTAAAAGGACATCAAATCCTGGATTTTCGGAAGTCTTCTACAGAGAGAAAGTCCGAGATGGTTTAGTGATAATGTCCGTGGCCTCCTAGCTCTCTTCTTAAGATCCTAGCTCTCTATACCCAGTTCGTTCGTTTTCTCAGTAGCAAAAGCGCTTCTCTCTAAGGTTGACCCCGCCGTTCTATGAAGAGCAGATCTAATTAGATTAGTGTCTATAATTTTTTTCTCCTCTGAGTTTAAAGCCAAGCCAAAAGATCGATCGTCTCGAATCTATTTCTATGGATAAATAGAACATTTTGCTAGCACGGTTGGTAGCCAGTCTGTCAATCAAGGAAGCTAAGGTACGATCTTTCTACTGCTGGCTCCCCCTTCGTTTTAGACCCTCTTTCTCTCATAAGAAGTGTTCAAATCAACCCGAACAGGAGTACTCTTCGTCATTCTATGAAATTTCTTGGCTGTGAGCTATTCTCTTTCTATTTGCGTCTAGAATGCTCTATAAGTAATGGAATCGGCCCAAGAGCTAGAGACTCTTTTTGACTTATTTAAGTCTTCATTCTGCTTTGCTCTGCAGTCAAAGAGACAACTGTAACCCTCTTTTCTATCCTTTCTTCTCTTATGAAATTCCGAATAACTTATAAATAAATGAACTATACCACTCGGTATGGGATTCAAAAACCCTCTTTCTTTAGCCTTTTTCTGGAGATAGATGTGAATAGGGTAGCTACAAGAAAGCTTTAGCCTAGCCTAGTACGAGAGTACTGTCAAAGGCCTATCAATCAACTTCTAGGATACTTTATTTGTAAAGTAAGTTGACATGGAAGAAGGGCTGCGATGCCTGGAATCCCTATCAATGCAAGTACGGCTTTGAAAGATTGGGCCTAGTGAATCGATAAGAATGAAAGATTGGGACTAGCGAAGCTTTCCCAGTGAGAGCTGGTACCTCGAACTCAAGTTAAGAGGGGGTAATCGAACTCAAGTGAAGCATTCAATGTCAGCGTCGGCTATATGAAATGTCGGCTAAGCAAGCATGCTATAGAGCTAAGCATGATATAGAGCTAAGCATGCTATAGAGCAGTCAAAATCCCCAGAGTGCGCTGCATCAGCCTCTTCTGGACGAGCTGAAGGTCTCAAAGAGTCAATGCTTGGACATAGGCAAGGTGAAGAAGAGTGCGCTGCATCAGCAGTAGGGAACAATGCGCTATGAGATCAGGGTACGGGGTACAAGAGTGAGTTTTCATTTTGAATAGAACGAGCTCAACGTAAAAGAAATCGTCTTTCTTTTTTCCTATATTTGATAGGCGGGGCTTAGCTCTAGCGGGCTGGGCTTTTTGACCCTCAACAGCAGCTTCTTCGAGAACAGCCAATGAGTGCACAAGAGCTGATAGGCCAAGAGTTGATTCAATTGCAGCATTCGATGCCTATTCTTTCTATTCTATATGTGATTTTCTTCCCCACTTGCCTTAGTAGCCTTTCCTCCCCCTTCCCCAGCGCGGATTTCACTTACTTTGACTTTCCTTAGGGCAAGAGGAATTCCGTGAGAAGGATCGGAACTTCTTCTGTCTGCCCCAGGGGATCATCTGTTGACTTATCGACCAGAAAGCCTTTGCTCTGCACCTCGGCTCTCTTTCATAAGACTCGTGTAGTCCACCCTAAAAAGAGCTCCACTTTTAGCAGGAAGTGACTTATTTGGAAGCGATAAGCAGATTGATTGATTGCTCGAAAGAGCTAAGGGAAGAACTATTCCTTTACTGATTGGAATGATATTATTGAAATGAAATTCCTTTTATTGCTTGCACCTACCAGAAGAGGGAGACGTGGCCCTAAGTTTAGGTTGAGACGGGCCGGCCCGAGCAGGCCCATGGTCTTATGGCCCAAGAGGCTGGGTAGCAAACAGAGTGTGGGTCCCAGTCGCCAAATTGGCCCTGTTAACATCCCGACCAAGACAAGCCGCTGGGTTCGGGAACTCCGCCTATCTCAATCCTTGGATGAGAGAAGTGAAACAGGCAACTCCGCAGCTAGGGTGAGGGGGTATAGATGTTAAAGTCTGTATTCGAATACCCTTGAAAAGGACCTCTTATCTATCTTTCTTTCAAAGAAAAGAAGCTAGAAGCCTATAGAATCCTTGGTCCCGAGCTTTCACTTCCCTTCCATTAGGATCACTTTCCTTCGCCCTTTGTGGCCTTCCTTTGAAGTGGCAACTGGATTGCCTAGTGAAATGCTATCTCGATGGAAGCTAGATAGGTCAGTGAATTCTTTGCCAGTTGCTTTTTATCCCTTGACCTAACGATTTTCATAGCAGGAAGAAAGGCATTGATAGGCTTACGAGATCGAAAGGTAAAGGAGTTCATCTTGGACGGTCTGATGGTGTACCCGGAATAAAAAAAGGATTTAGGGGCCCCGAACTAGAAAGCATACCCCATTTATTTGCCCACCGAAGGGGCTCTTTTCTCGCAAACCTCTATCAATTACAGGGGGGAAGAAGGTCAAAAACCAGTACTATCGGAACTACCTTCAGACTAGCCTTCCTCGATCAAGATCTTGAGTATTTTAAGATTTGATCTTAGCATTGGTAGAAATGAATTGAATTGGGCATTGGCTTCAATCATAGACAGGTCAAGGATATCTTCTCTCCAAAAGACCAAGATATTGGCAGGGGATTCATCCGAGATGTTCGACATTCATCCATCCATACGCAATCTCCGCTTCAATTTTGATACATAGTTGGACCTTCTAACCATTGGTTTCAGGATGACAACCAAAGACTAAAGCCCGGTCCGAGCAAGATCGTCGAGACGTCTATGCGTGGGGCCATTGCTGACGTCCCTTGCATTCCAAACAATTGCAATTGTGGAAATTTTGGAAATAGAGTGGGTGGGGTGGGGCTTAGCCCCAAGTTTGGATTGTGCCCTAGTAGTCGCGCTCTTATCTTACCCAGGTGCTGCCCTTTGTTT